ACCAAGATTTGCTTTATCTGGTATCAAACGGGAACTACGAGCAAATAGCACACCTTTTAAAAGTATCAATACTGTCACATGAATTGTAAATGCATGAATATGGTGTACCAAGAAATCCGCAGTTCCTAAAGAAATAGGCGCCAACGCTATTTTGCCACCCACTGCAACTACACCTCCCCAACTCAACCCAGTGTTTGCTGTTGCATCCGGTGTTAAAAAAGTATGGGTTTTTTGTATCCATTGAGCAAAAATGGGTTGTAATTGTATAGCAGTATCGGAAAACATATCTTGCGGGCGCCCTAAAGCACTCATCGTATCATTATGTATATACAAACCAAAACTGTGAAAACCTAGAAACATACATACCCAGTTGAGATGTGAGATAATTGCATCACGATGTCGAAGTACACGATCCAACAGATCGTTGTATCGATTAGTTGGATCATAGTCTCTTACCAGAAAGATGGCTGCATGCGCGGCAGCACCAACTATCAGAAATCCACCAATCCACATGTGATGCGTGAATAATGACAATTGTGTACCATAGTCAGTAGCGATATATGGATAAGGGGGCATTGCATACATATGGTGGGCTATAATAATCGTTACTGAGCCAAACATTGCTAGGTTTATAGCTAATTGAGCATGCCATGAGGTTGTTAGGATCTCATAGAGACCTTTATGGCCCTTACCCGTAAATGGACCTTTATGAACATCTAAAATCTCTTTTAGTTCATGACCAAGGGCCCAGTTGGTCCTATACATGTGACCCGCTATAAGGAAAATAATCGCAATAGCTAAATGATGGTGCACAATATCAGTCATCCATAAACCACCAGTTACTGGATCTAATCCTCCACGAAACGTGAGAAAGTCGGCATATTTTGACCAATTCAAAGTGAAAAGTGGAGTTGTTCCCTCGGCAAAACTGGGATAAACTTGAGCCATAAGATGTCGATTAAGGATCAATTCATGAGGAAGTGGGATTTCTTTAGGATCGACTCCAGCGTTTAGAAATTGGTTAATTGGTAAAGATACATGAACTTGATGACCCGCCCAAGTGAGAGACCCAAGTCCGAGTAGACCTGCCAAATGATGATTCAACATTGATTCGACATCTTGAAACCACGCTAATTTTGGAGCCGCTTTATGATAATGAAACCAACCAGCAAAAATCATGACTGCGGCAAAAACCAATGCACCTATTGCGGTACAATAGAGTTGTAATTCACTAGTTATTCCAGAGGCTCTCCACATCTGAAAAAAACCAGAGGTTATTTGTATTCCTCGGAAACCCCCGCCGACATCACCATTCAAGATTTCTTGACCTACTATTGGCCAAACCACCTGGGCACTAGGCCGAATGTGCGTTGGCTGAGCTAACCACGATTCATAATTGGAAAACCGAGCGCCGTGAAAATACATGCCACTCAACCAAATAAAGATTATCGATAGTTGCCCAAAATGGGCACTAAATACTTTTCGTGAGATCTCCTCCAAATCACTAGTATGACTATTAAAATCGTGAGCATCAGCATGTAAGTTCCATATCCAAGTGGTAGTATCGGGACCTTTCGCTAGAGTTCTTGAGAAATGACCCGGTCTGGACCAGTCCTCAAAAGATGTTTTGACAGGATCCTTATCTACCAAAATTTTGCCTTCTGATTCGGGCGAACGAATAATCATAGAGTCCTCCTCTTTTATTTATGGACAACACATACAACAAGACCCGCTAAGACTCATCAATCCTGAGTGAATTTTTTTATCCTTTTTTATTAACTATAGCAATTCTGATCAGGTAAGTGATATGAAACAAGTATTCAGATCCATTATGTTTGGTGCCCAACGGACCCTTTTCATATGGAAAAACCTTGGCATTCAGCCAAAGACGGCTTTTTATCCGACTTCGTGAATCTTTCTATAATCAATTTCCTTTTTTCCATAGAAGCTCGAATTTGTTCTATTATCCTACGAGCAACCAATTTCCGTAAATTAGAGTAAAAAGTCCACTCTTTTATTCGGATCGCCAAGTTATCTTCAACCAATTCTGCGCTTCTATATAATTACCCGGAGTCAACGTTCTAGCTTGTTTCCAATACTCAGCGGCTTGATCAAACCAAGCCTCCGCAATTTCAGAATCTCCCTGTTGAATGGCTTGTTCGCCCCGGTAATGACAAATCACAGCCATATTATTAAATGCTTGCGGTAAGAAAGGATTTCGTTCTATGGCTCGACAATAATATTCCAAAGCTTTAGAATGTTCTCCATTACTTGTATGGATAAGACCTATATTATAGAGTATATAACTTCGATCATAGGGATCCATTTCTAGGTGCATAGCTTCATAATAATTTTGTAGAGCTTCTGCATAATTTCCTTCGTATTGAGCTGACATCCCGTTTATGTAATAGGTAAATGCCTCTTTTTCTCCTGATGTTGTTGGAATTATTCGTAATAAGATATTGGCGATAATTGAAAATGTCTTATCAATAAAATTTCGATTTCTTTGCGATCTAGGCATGGGTATAAATCCATTCTCTAATTCTTTCCCGCTCGGGTCCTACAAAATAACATAACATACATTATCTAAAAAAAAATCGGAAACTTTAAGTTACCCAACTCGAGACATTTTGCTCAAAACCTATAAATCATCGATTTGGTAAAAAATTCTCAGTTAAAATTGATTTGTCTGATCAATCCAAATAATCATGAGTTGAAAATAGGCTCGATTCACGCGTAATTTGGGACATCCTCTTTATGCTTTATGTAGGAGAGATGGCCGAGTGGTTGAAAGGCGTAGCATTGGAACTGCTATGTAAACTTTTTTGTTTACCGAGGGTTCGAATCCCTCTCTTTCCGGACCTTTAGGTTCATTTGCTGAAACGTCTTAAATCCTAGAATAAATAAAAATAAAACCAAGTTCAGATTTCGCTTTGTTCACCTTAGTTTAATTTATTTTACCAAAACAACTTATCGTAGTTCGGGTTAAGTCTGGCGAGAATAATATTCCACAACTAGTAATTCATTTATTTTCAAACCGACCCAGTTCGTATCTACAATTTTATTGACTAAGCCTTTATATGGCGTGGAGGAAAGGGTTAAATGATTCGCCAATTCCTTATGAGCGAATAGCTCCATGGAATTTTCAATAAGAAGGCCGGACTTGTTTTGATTCTTCGGCATAACAATATCTCGGGGTTTGCAGCGATAACTCGGTCTATCTACTAGACGACCATTAACTAAAATATGTCTATGGTTAATTAATTGACGTGCTGCAGGAATCGTAGAAGCCATACCTAATCGAAACAGAATGTTATCCAAACGCATTTCAAGCAATTGAAGTAAAACTTTACCTGTTGAACCCTTCACTTTTCTGGCAATTCGAACGTAATTAATTAACTGCTGTTCTGTAAGACCATAATGAAAACGCAATTTTTGTTTTTCTTCGAGTCGAATCCGATATTCAGAACGAGATTGGTTTCGAATATCACGTATAGCCCTCGGGCTTTTATTGGTTAATCCTGGTAAAGCCCCAAGGCGGCGTATTTTTTTTAAACGAGGTCCTCGATAACGCGACATAAACACTCCTTAATTTTTATATGCTCTTAGATCATCTATCTCAATTTATTGTATTTTCTATTATATAATATGTAATTTTATAATTTATTATATAATTTTAATAATTGATCTAAATGAGATAGCGATTTTTTTAACATTCTAAGCAAATTATACAAAAACTGTTTTGACTCATTCGAGTTAGAACTTCCGATCTTACTCACTGGATACAAGAGTTTCAAAAGGAAATTCTTACCGATGTCAAAAATCATATTAAAAAGTGGAAAAGCCAGCTATCGGAATCGAACCGATGACCATCGCATTACAAAGGCGAGGCTCTAACCGCTGAGCTAAGCGGGCCACATGAGGAAATTTTTCTTTGTGCTAGAATGTAATTAGGAATTCTTTTTTTGCCGAAGGATTATTCGTCATTCCGACAATCACTGAATGTCAAACTAGAGTTTCCAAATTTTATTTGGATTTTAATTCCACTTTTCAATTTTTTTTAGAATAACTTTAATATTCTTACATACTATAAAGACATATTTCATGTCTTAGCGTATCGATTGAAATATGTAATTTGAGTATTCTATATTTCTCAATGATTTAGAAATGAGTGAATTGACCTTTCAAGGATTTTGTAGATAGGTGGAAAATAGAATAAAGAAAGGGAAGGGGATATGGCGAAATTGGTAGACGCTATGGACTTAATTTGATTGAGCCTTGGTATGGAAACTTACTAAGTGATCACTTTCAAATTCAGAGAAACCCTGGAATGAATACACGGGGCAATCCTGAGCCAAATCCTTTTTATAAAAAAGGATAGGTGCAGAGACTCAACGGAAGCTTTTCTAACCAATGCATCTGATATATCTTTTTATCAAAACTTGATTCGAGAATAAAGAGAGAGTCCATTTCTACATGTCAATATGGACAGTAATGAAATTTTAAGTAAGAAGAAAATCCATCGATTTTGAAAATCGTGAGGGTTCAAGTCCCTCTATCCCCAAATGCCTAACAAACCGATCTTACACTCTCCGCTTTTTTCATTTGGTTTAAATGGGAACCGCCTTGCTTGTACCCACTATATAAATCTTATATTTTCAGACCCAGTATTATTAGAATCTTAACGTAGGAAATGGGTCGGGATAGCTCAGCCGGTAGAGCAGAGGACTGAAAATCCTCGTGTCACCAGTTCAAATCTGGTTCCTGACACACAAATTGTTTTGTAAGTATCTTTTTTCTTAGGACTCGAACCGCAGTTTTATAAGTTTCTCCATAAGCGGAAGCGCTATTTGTGTTCTGCTTCCTTTTAAATAAGTGAAAATGATAAACGTATGGGATTTCTTTACGTAGGTCTGTCTCTGATCTGGTCTCAGTGAAATAATGTTGATTCCCGAGTAAAATTGAAATCTTCCAGTTGATACAAGTTATATAGTTAATGGGAAGGCTTAATAAAACCAACGAAAAAAAGTTTTGTTTTTAATCTGATTTTTATAAGGCTAGGAATTTAACTTTTTGATTTTTGGTTTAATCAAATATCTACTTAACTCAGTGGTTAGAGTACTGCTTTCATACGGCGGGAGTCATTGGTTCAAATCCAATAGTAGATCTAACTTATTAGATACGATCGAAGCAGATATCTAATAAGTTTTTGGTTATAATATGAAATTAAAAAATGGCTTTTAGCCGTGTTTGAGCGCGACGGAGAGCAAAATTTGCCTCAATTTTTTGTCTCATTCCTTCAGCTTTTCTAAAATTAGTTTCTGCTCTTTCAAGAGTTTCCTGAGCCTCTTGGCGAGAAATTTCACTACCTCTTTCGGCATCATTTACCAAAATAGTAATTGCATTATTAGCGATTCGAGCAACTCCCCCCATTATAGCAATCGATAACCATTGGCCATTCAAGTTTATTCGCAAAATACCTATATCTAGAGCAGTAGCAATAGGGATGTGATTTGGTAATATTCCAATTTGTCCACTATTGGTAGATAAAATGATTTGGTCTACTTCTGAATCCCAAACAATTCGATTTGGAGTAAGTACATAAAGTTTTAATAAGGTCATCTAGTAAAATTTTTTTCTTTTTCAAACATTGCTTTCGCGTTAGCTTCATCAATAGTACCGACCAAATAAAAAGCCTGTTCCGGAAGATCATCTAATTCCCCAGAAAGGATCAAAGTACATCCTCTAATAGTTTCCACAAGACTAACATATTTACCTGGAGAACCAGTAAAGACTTCTGCTACGAAAAAAGGTTGGGATAAAAAACGCTCTATTTTTCGTGCTCTTGCTACCGTTAGACGATCTTCGTCAGATAATTCGTCCAGCCCAAGGATAGCTATAATGTCCTGTAGTTCTTTATAACGTTGTAAAGTTTGCTTTACTCTTTGCGCAGTTTTATAATGTTGCTCCCCAACGATTTGAGGTTGTAACATCATTGACGTTGAATCTAAGGGATCAACTGCCGGATAAATACCTTTTGCAGCTAAACTTCTTGAGAGTACAGTAGTTGCATCTAAATGGGCAAATGTTGTAGCAGGAGCAGGATCTGTTAAATCATCTGCAGGTACATAAACTGCTTGAATCGAGGTTATGGAACCTTCTTTGGTGGAAGTAATTCTTTCTTGTAAAGAACCCATTTCGGTACTCAGGGTCGGTTGATAACCTACAGCAGAAGGCATTCTGCCCAATAAAGCCGAAACTTCGGATCCCGCTTGCACAAAACGAAATATATTATCAATAAACAGAAGTACGTCTTGCCTATTCACATCTCGGAAATATTCCGCCATAGTTAGGGCGGTCAAACCAACTCTCATACGAGCTCCTGGGGGTTCATTCATCTGACCGTAAACTAAGGCCACTTTGGATTCTACCAGCTTTTGTTTATTAATAACTCCGGACTCTTTCATTTCCATATAAAGATCATTTCCTTCACGAGTACGTTCACCTACTCCGCCAAATACGGATACTCCTCCGTGAGCTTTGGCAATATTATTAATTAATTCCATAATCAGTACTGTTTTTCCTACTCCAGCTCCCCCAAAAAGTCCAACTTTTCCTCCACGACGATAGGGGGCTAACAGATCAACAACTTTAATTCCTGTTTCAAAAATAGATAATCTTGTATCTAACTTTATAAAGGCGGGTGCAGATCTATGAATAGGCGACATTGTATTAGTATCAACAGGACCCAATTGATCCACAGGCTCCCCAAGCACGTTGAAAATTCGTCCCAACGTCGAGCCACCGACTGGAACACTTATAGGAGTTCCCGTGTCAATTACTTCCATACCTCGCCGTAAACCATCTGTATCACTCATAGCGACAGCTCTAACTCGATTATTGCCCAATAATTGCTGGACCTCACAAGTCACGTTTGGTTCTTGATTGTCTCGTCCTTGAACTACCAGAGCATTATAAATAGAAGGCATCTTGCCCGGTGGAAAAACTACATCAAGTACCGGACCAATTATTTGGACGATATACCCTCGATTTTTTTCAATTGAGGAAACCGCATAATCAGAATTAGGAGTTAGGCTCATAGGACTGAACAATAATCAAAAAATAAAACTTTTCAAATTCAAAAGGAAAAAGAACTGTTCTAGCCGTATTCATAGTACAGGGGTAATTCAATAACTTAATTTTGGTTCTAGTTGTTATTAGTATCTAATTTAATGAAATTAACTCCCTCCTTTAAAGTTTATCCAATACATTTTATAATATCCACTAGAGTATTGATAATGCGCCCATATTATTTATGACTGCATGTCTATCTCAGTGGCTTTTTTTATTTTTATGCTCGTTACTTCACGTTAAAATTCAAAGAGGGGTTACACTAGATATACTATAACTTATTGCTGTATTTTTTATTTGGAAACGAAACTCACATACCTGATGGAGAGTTGGTTAAATATGCCTTTCATTCCTGTCGAATAGACCTTGTTGTTATTAATTCATGAGTTCGAAGGAGGAATTTATGTCACCACAAACAGAGACTAAAACAAGTGTTGGATTCAAAGCTGGTGTTAAAGACTACAAATTAACGTATTATACTCCTGATTACGAAACCAAGGCTACTGATATCTTGGCAGCATTCCGAGTAACTCCGCAGCCTGGAGTTCCACCTGAAGAAGCCGGGGCTGCAGTAGCCGCGGAATCTTCTACTGGTACATGGACAACTGTGTGGACCGATGGACTGACCAGCCTTGATCGGTACAAGGGGCGATGCTATCATATCGAGCGCGTTTTTGGAGAAAAAGATCAATATATTGCTTATGTAGCTTACCCTTTAGACCTTTTTGAAGAAGGTTCGGTGACCAACATGTTGACTTCAATTGTGGGGAATGTATTTGGCTTCAAAGCTCTGCGCGCGTTACGGCTAGAAGATCTACGAATACCTCCAGCTTATACTAAAACTTTTCAAGGCCCACCTCATGGCATCCAAGTTGAGAGAGATAAATTGAATAAATATGGTCGTCCTCTGTTGGGATGTACTATTAAACCAAAATTGGGTTTATCCGCTAAAAATTATGGTAGAGCGGTTTATGAATGTCTTCGTGGTGGACTTGATTTTACCAAAGATGATGAGAACGTAAACTCACAACCCTTTATGCGTTGGAGAGACCGTTTCTTATTTTGTGCTGAAGCAATTTATAAATCACAGGCTGAAACCGGTGAAATAAAAGGACATTACTTGAATGCTACTGCCGGTACATGCGAAGAAATGCTAAGACGAGCTTTTTTTGCTAAAGAATTGGGAGTTCCAATTATAATGCATGACTATTTAACAGGGGGATTCACTGCAAATACTTCTTTGGCTCACTTTTGCCGAGAAAATGGGCTACTTCTTCATATTCACCGTGCAATGCATGCAGTTATTGATAGACAAAAGAATCATGGGATACATTTTCGTGTACTAGCGAAAGCGTTACGTTTGTCTGGTGGCGATCATATTCACGCGGGTACTGTGGTAGGGAAACTAGAAGGAGAAAGAGAGATTACTTTGGGCTTTGTTGACTTATTACGTGATAATTTTGTTGAAAAAGACCGAAGTCGTGGGATTTATTTCACTCAAGATTGGGTTTCTTTACCAGGTGTTATGCCCGTGGCTTCAGGGGGTATTCATGTTTGGCATATGCCTGCTCTAACCGATATTTTTGGTGATGATTCTGTACTACAATTTGGTGGAGGAACTTTAGGTCACCCATGGGGGAATGCACCAGGTGCCGTAGCTAATCGAGTTGCCCTCGAAGCATGTGTACAAGCTCGTAACGAAGGACGTGATCTTGCGCAGGACGGCAATTCAATTATTCGACAGGCTAGCAAATGGAGCCAAGAACTAGCTGCTGCTTGTGAGGTATGGAAGGAAATTCGATTTAACTTTAAATCAGTGGATACCTTGGATCGAAATGAGACAAAAGAATGAGAAAATAAGGAGGGTCCATTTAGTAGATAAAAGATAGGGAGAGAAATTATAAAGGAAGACTTACTCCTCGGCGCAATCTGTTAATAAAATTAAAATACGAAAAGATAAACGGATTGAGCTGAATACAAATTAAAGATTTTTTTATGGCTACATATTATCGTATACTAGGATTGCTAGGTCCATGTATTGATAGTATCCAAAGTTATGAACCTAAAGTAATTGAATCCAAATAATAAAAAGAAACGAAGTTGTCTTGTATATCTACTCTAAAGGAATATCATCAAGAATAAAATAAAAATGAGAAATAATTGATAAGAATTATTTTTTTTATTGATTCTTTTTACTTTATTCTTAAATAGGTTTTGCAGTGAAATAATTTTCTATAATATCGCAATCCAATATGATTATACCAATATATTCGGTTTTTTTTTGTTTTTTTCATTGGGGCTTTTATTTTCGGCACTTCTTTTTGATCATATTCACAGTTTTTTTATTGTATTCACTATTGTTTTGCTTTATTCAATATGTTGTTATCAAATTCACTAATATTTTTTTATCTTATTGATATTGAAGATTTTTTTTCCAAAAGGAGGAACAAAAATACTATGATGCAAAGTTGGATAGATAATTCTTTTCATAAGGAATTTGAACACGAGTCTGATTTTGGCAGTCTCGTTGAAAAAAGTCCGAATCCAAGTTTCGATTTGAACGGTAGGGATCCATACAATGAAACTTTCATAATTACGGATATGATTGGAGAAAAGTATGCCATCTATTTTGATATTACCAGTGCTAGTTTGGAGAAGGAGCCTTATCAAATTCTTATTGCTAGTTCAATTGAAAATTATATTCGGGCAAAAACAAGTATAAGTATTGACACTTATAGGTATATTGATGAATTAATTTTTTGTGATGAAAAATCCCAGCAAAAACAAAAAGACCGCACGGAATTTATTAAACAAGAACAACTTCAGTTGATAAGCAACCGCAATCCAGATCATTATAGGCATTTGTGGGATCAATGTGAAAATTGTTTTATTCCAAATTATAAAAAAGTGTTAAAATACAACATGCAAATTTGTGAGGAATGCGGATCTTATTTTAAAATGGCTAGTTCAGATAGAATTGACCTTTTGCTTGATGAAGGGACGTGGAATCCTCTGGATCAAGACATGGTTTCTCTGGATTCCATTGAATTTGATTCGGAAGCGGAATTGGAATGTTACGAGGACTCCATTAAGGAATGGAATGAGGAAATATATCAGATTTTAATGCGCAAATTATACAAGGACCTGAAGCAAGGCCAGGAACTGGAAATCACTGCCAATTTAATTGAGGAACCTTGGCTACCAGAATCCGTTAAACCAAAGGAGAAAGTGGGAGTAGACGAAAAATGGACAAAACCGGACCTCGATGAGGGTGAGGAATCACAAGACGACGAGGAATGGGTATGGGAACTTGATGAGGACTCGGAGGCGAACGAAGAAGAAGAAGAGGACGCCCCTTATGTAGAGCGTCTTGCTTTTTATAAAAAAGAAACAGGTTTACTTGATGCTGTTCAAACAGGCGTAGGACAACTAAATGGTCTTCCCGTTGCACTTGGGGTTATGGATTTTCGGTTTCTGGCAGGTAGTATGGGATGCGTAGTAGGAGAGAAAATAACTCGGTTAATTGAGCACGCTACCAAAAACTTATTACCTCTTATTATACTGTCTGCTTCCGGAGGTGCCCGTGTTCACGAAGGAAGTTTAAGTTTGATGCAAATGGCTAAAATATCTTCTGCTTTATATGATTATCAATCGAATAAAAGATTAGTTTATGTATCAATTCTTACCTCACCGACAACAGGTGGAGTAACAGCTAGTTTTGCTATGTTAGGTGATATTCTTATTACCGAACCCGGTACTTTCGTTGCATTTGCAGGTCCAAGAGTAGTTCAACAAATATTGAATGAAACTATACCCGAGGAGGAACAAGAGGCTGAATCTTTATTTGAAAAAGGTTTCTTTGACTTAATTGTACCCCGCCATCTTTTAAAAAGCGTTATTAGTGAGTTATTTAAGTTACATGCGCTTTGAATGCAAATTCAAGTACCGGAGTAATTTCCATATCTAAAAAAAATGGAAAAATATTTGATAATAAAGCAAAGGATACTCCTCTATTTTTGTACCATTCATAAGCCTGGGATTATCATTAATTGGAATCATTTGTTTATTTATTACTTTAATACTGCTCTAAAAATGAATCGTTTTTAGATCAACTTGGAAGGTGAGAGTTGAATTTTATTTTATTTAAGTATTAAGGGGGCTTTCTTATTTTAGATCTAACCAAGGTGATAAATTACTCCTAAGCATTTTCAAAAAACTAGTGCTAGCTTTTATCAAACTAGTACTAGTTGAATGGGGTAGTTTCACAATACCAATAAAAGAAACTCGGATCAAATATGAGGCGGCGATCAGAACAAATATGGATAGAACTTATACCGGGTTCTCGAAAAGGAAGTAATTTTGTATGGGCTTTTATCCTTTTTTTCGGTTCCTTGGAATTCTTATTAGTTGGCACTTCCAGTTATCTTAGTCGAAATTTGATATCCTTTTTCCCTCAAGGGATAATCATGACATTCTACGGACTGTCGGGTTTGTTTATTAGTTTATATCTATGGTCTATGCTGTTCTGGAATGTCGGCGGTGGTTATGATAAATTTGATAAAATGAGTGGAGTCATATGTATTTTTCGTTGGGTATTTCCTGGAAGAAATCGTCGCATAGTGTTACGATTCCGTATAAACGAGATAAGGTCGATTAGAATAGAAGTGAAAGAGGGTTTTTATACTCGTCGTATCCTTTATATGGACATCCGAGGTCAGAAGGCCATTGCTTTAACTCGTACTGATGAAATTTTGACCCCAATTGAAATTGAGAAAAAAGCTGCTGAATTGGCTAGTTTTTTGGGCGTACCAATTGAAGTTTTCTAGAAAATATAAATAGAACTTGGTATTGAATATTGTGCTAAGGATATCCTAATCCTAATTTGATAAAAATGGGAGTTGGAGTAGAACTCGACTATAAAATTATAAAATAATGAGTCTTAGTCTGTATTCTTGGTAGATTCAAATACTCACACAAAAATAACAAAGAAATGAAGAAGTTATGGAAGAACCTTTATTCATAATTTTGAACAAATTTATCTAAGTAAGAAGTTTTTTTTTTAGTTTTATTCAATAAAATGATTGGGTTTATTCAAAATTTTAAAATAAAAAAATGACAAAAACGAAAATTTTGACTCCTCTTTTATACCTTTCCTTTCTAGTCTTTTTGCCCTGGTGGATTTATTTGGCATTGAATCAATGTATGGGCTCTTGGCTTACTCATTGGTGGAATACTAGGCAATCCGAACTTTTCTTGAATCATATTCAAGAAAACATTATTTTAGAAAAATTTGTAGAATTAGAGGACTTTCTCTTCTTGGACGACGTAATTCAAAAAAACTTCCCGATAGACCCACAAAAATTTAATAAAAAAATATATGAAGAAGCAATTCAATTAATAAAGATCCAAAATGAAAATTCTATTCAGATTATTTTTCACTTATTGACAAATATAATCTGTTTTATTACTCTAAATGGTTTGGCTATTGGGCGTAATGAAAACCCCCTTATTATTCTGAACTCTTGGTCGCAAAAATTCTTATTTAATTTAAGTGATACAGTGAAAGTCTTTTTCCTTCTTCTATTCACGGATTTTTTTTTTGGATATCATTCAACCCGTGGTTGGGAATTCACGATTGGATTTCTCTATGACTCATTTGGATTTGGTCATAATGATCAAATTATATCCTGTCTTGTTTGCATTCTTCCGGTCAGTCTTGATATAAGTTTTAAATATTTTCTTTTCCTCTATTTAAATCGTGTCTCTCCGTCACTTCTAATTATTTATAATTCAATAGGTGAAGTTATATGAAGCTTAGACTTTTATTTTTTATATTGTAATTTCAATTTTAATCCTGCTTTTTTATTTTAAAAATTTTAAAAATGAGAAAATCTAGATGAATTTTTTATTTGAGCAACCTAACACTTTTTATTGTATTGATTTTGGAATCCACAATTGGCCCATGCAAACTAGAAAGATTTTTTCTTGGCGAACTCAACAGATTACTCAATCTCTTTCGGCCTTCCTTATGATGGTGATTCTAACTCGAACATCTGTTTCAAGTGCCTATCCCCTTTTTGCACAACAAGTTTATGAAAATCCAAGAGAAGCAACTGGTCGTATTGTTTGTGCTAATTGCCATTTAGCAAATAAGCCTGTGAATATAGAGGTGCCACAAGCGGTACTTCCTGATACTATATTTGAGGCCGTTGTTCAAATCCCTTATGATCTGCAACTGAAACAAGTTCTTTCAAATGGTAAAAAGGGGGGTTTGAATGTGGGGGCAGTTCTTATTTTACCAGAGGGGTTTGAATTAGCTCCTCCTAATCGTATTTCTCCCGAGCTGAAAGAAAAAATAGGAAATTTATATTTTCAGAGTTATCGGCCCAATATAAAAAATATTTTTGTGGTGGGACCTGTGCCTGGGCAGAAATATACGAAAATAACATTTCCCATCCTTTCCCCAAACCCTGCTAATAATAAGCGGGCCCACTTTTTAAAATATCCTATATATGTAGGTGGGAACAGGGGAAGAGGTCAGATTTATCCTGACGGTAGCAAAAGTAACAATACCGTTTTTAACGCTACAGCATCTGGTAGTGTTAGCAAAATAATACGAAATGAAAACGGTGGTTATGAAATAATTGTTAAAGATGGATCGGATAGTAATGAAGTCGTAAATATTATTCCTCCTGGACTAGAACTACTTGTTTCAGAGGGAGAATACATAAAATTGGATCAACCATTAACGAGTAATCCTAATGTGGGCGGGTTTGGTCAGGACGATGCGGAAATAGTACTACAAGATCCATTACGTGTCCAAGTACTTTTATTATTTTTGGCATCAATTATTTTGGCACAAATATTTTTGGTTCTAAAAAAGAAACAGTTTGAGAAAGTCCAATTGACCGAAATAAATTTGTAAGCTCATTAAGTTCTAAAGATTATACAAAACTTAAAAAACTTCGGTTTCTTTTTATTATTCTTCCAAAGTTTTTACTAGATGCCCAGGTAGAGAATAGAATGTTTTACTTAAGCCCTAATTAAACATTTTTCTCTTCAACTTTGGAAGGAAATATATAAACGATTTATAGTAGCTAAAGCCGAGATTTAGTTTTTTACTGCTCAACACAACTAAAGGGAAGTACAGATCTTCTTGTGTCAATAGTCCGAGTCTCATTTTCAATTTTTTAATTTTTCGTCTACTTACATAATGTAAATGTAATAATATGTTATTATTTTATAAAAAAATTAAGAACTCACCTTGATTGAATTTACTTTCATTTCAAATCCAAATCAAGTTGAGTTCTTCCCCTTGTGATGCCTATACCCCCACTCAGCTTATTACTCAATACTATAGAGATGAGCCTAATCCCGAATAAGAACCATAAAAGAAAATACCTATTAAACCAATGACAAGAATACCTGTTAGAGTACCTATTATCCAAAGAGGAATCCTTCCAGTAGTATCGGTCATGGATTTCGCTTCCCCCCACACTTCATCAAATGGGCATGCTGTGGCCATAAACAGTCATCGATAATTATTATTATATAAGATATAAGAAACCTTCCAAATGTGCTAATGGAATGCCTATTATCTCATTATTCTTAATTGAAGAAATAATTTGAGAATAAAACAGCAAGTACAAAAATGAGTAATAACCCCCAGTATAGACTAGTACGATTCAATTCCACGGTTTGTTCATTTGGGTTTGATTGTTGTGTCGTAGCTATATAATTTGGATTCAGTTTATTTAAACTTCTATCGTTGGATGAACTGCATTGCTGATATTGCTCCCAAAAAAAAGACGGTAGGTATCGCTAGGCCGTGAACAGCCAACCATCGTACTGTAAAAATTGGATAGGTTCGATCTATAGTCATTGGGACCTCCTATTAAATGATTGGTTAAATTCATTCTGTTCTTCCAAAGATTCAAAACGCCCAGTTATTAATGGAATCCCTTGTTGGCTCTCTTTAAAATATTCATTTGGCCGAGGGCTACCAAAAACATCGTAAGCTAAACCGGTGCTAACAAATAACCAACCCGCAATGAATAGGGAAGGTATTGTAATACTATGAATGACCCAATATCGAATACTGGTAATTATATCAGCAAAAGATCGTTCTCCTGTATTTCCAGACATGTTGAACTCCATATATTCTTGTTAATTCATAAAGAGCATCTTTGTGAGATCATCACCTAATAAGGCTAGTTCTCCTTTTTTTTAACGCAGTATAACGCAATTTGATTTCATCTTCAAATGCTAAATTTTTTAATTTTTAGTAGAAAATGAGGATTCTTAATTCATTTTGGGTTAATAGTTCGCGGAACAGATTTTTAATTAATTTAGATATTTTTTTTTGGTAAATGTTTTTTAAAACATATGCAAATAACCTATTTAAATCAGCCTTAATTATGCTTACTATAACTAGTTATTTTGGTTTTTTATTGGTAGCTTTCACTGTAACTTTAGCTCTTTTTATTGGTTTAAGCAAGAGACGACTAATTTAATAGTCTTCAATAAATAAAACTTTTCTGCGGTCAAAGATTCGGGTTCCATCTATTCTATAGTCATTTCAAATTATTTATCATAATTAAAATCTTTTAATTATTGATGGATTTTCCATTTTTAATTTTTAGTAATATATTTGGTATATCTAAAGTACCTATTACCTCGTTTTGCTTTTTTTACATATCAAATCTATATGATAGAAGCGTTTCTATTGGGAATCATTTTAGGTCTAATTCCTATTACCTTAATTGGATTATTTGTGACTGCCTATTTACAATACAGACGTGGTGATCAGTTGGATTTTTGATGAATTTAAAGCTCCTGTTTTATTTATATTTGGATATCAACTGAATTCACATTTATTAATCTAAAAAATTAAAAAGCACGCTCTGTAGGATTTGAACCTACGACATTGGATTTTGGAGACCCACGTTCTACCGAACTGAACTAAGAGCGCTTTCTTATTAGAATAGAGAATACTCTAAATAGAACTATTCATTTCTTAATTCTTAATTCGGAATTTTTAAACTAGTATTTAGACTACTACTCTAAACTAAAAACTAAAAAGGGTTCAAAAGAGAATGTACTGAAGTAGGGATGACAGGATTTGAACCCGTGACATTTTGTACCCAAAACAAACGCGCTACCAAGCTGCGCTACATCCCTTTAATATTAGCTCGAAACAAATTGGTCGACTTTTTGGTCTCATGTAACTGAATGGATAAAAAAAGTAAGTATCAAAACAATTTTGATTTTATTTCGTATACACAAGAATACATAAAAGACGAATTGTAATCTATATTTAATTACAAGTTGAGTAGAAACAAAGAAAAGAGAAGGAAGATTTTTTGATGCAATATTTTAAAACATATCTATCCGTCGCACCAGTACTAAGTATGCTCTCGTTGGTGTTTTTAGCTGGTTTCTTGATAGAAATTAATCGGTTTTTCCCGGATGCGTTGACATTCCCCTTTTTTTCATTCTAGTCATTTATTTTCTGGGAGCAAAGAGAAATACTAAGGTTCCGGACTCAAGGCTAGATATTGGTAAAAATTGAAAACTTCGGTTTTCAAAAAGAGTATAATAAAAGAGAGGAGTTTCATGGAAAAGAAGAAAGATGTCCGAGGAAAGGTTATTTTAGAATGTACAAGTTGTATACGAAATGGTCTTAAAAGGGTATCAACAGGCATTTCTCGATATATAACTCAAAAGAACCGCCATAATACACCCAATAGATTAGAATTGAAAAAATTTTGTCCCCATTGTTACAAACATACGATTCATGGAGAAATCAAAAAATAAATAGATCATTTTATGAAGTGGGACAAAGAACTACATTTATTTTCGGAATAATGAAAATTTATTGTCATACTAAAAAATGAGAGTTTTATATGCATATGAGATATAAGGAAGAAATAAACAATGGATAAACCTAAGGGACCTTTTCGGAAATCAAAACTATCTTTTCGTAAGCCTTTGCCCCCGATTCAATCAGGGGATCAAATTGATTATCAAAATATTGACTTAATTAGACGATTTATTAGTCAACAAGGAAAAATATTATCTAGACGAGTGAATAGATTGACCTTAAAACAACAACGATTACTTACTCTTGCAATAAAACAAGCTCGGATTTTATCGTTTTTACCTTTTACTAACACTGAAAGTTTAGAAAAAATGAAGGCGCGCATTCGAGAAGCTAGATTAAAAGCTAAAGAAGCTAGATTGAAAAAATCGAAAGACGCTAGATTGAAAGCTAAAGAAACTAGAAATCAAAATAAAAAGATCTTCATAAATCCTAAAAAGAGTAAACTAAATACTGAAACCAGTTAATAGTTAATAATTCAAGCATAGCATCTAGGTTTCTTTAACGATAATCATAATAAAAAAAGTCCGCATAAACCCGGAGTCAAGTCTCCGGGACCTCATTTTTAATTATTATTGTTGAGGTAGGAAACTCTATTTTTTAGGATCTCATTCGAAATCATATAAAGACATTTCCTATTTGATATAGCAATTTGGGCTAGTATTTTACGATTAAGAATCAATTGGTTTTTGTACAAATTATTGATTGCTTCACTATAACTATAAAATACCCCCATTTCACGAATTACTGCATTTAGACGAGTGATCCACAAACGACGAAAATCTCTCTTTTTTCTATTCCTATCCCGATGAGATGAAACAAAAGCTCTTAGTCCCTGTTGAAGAATACTTCGAGTAAGTCTTGAATGAGACCCTCGGAATTTTGATGCAAAGAAACGTAGTTTGGTTCGGCGTGTCCGAGCTATAGATCCCCTTTTAATTCTGGTCATATCAGTTTTTAAATAACTCAGTCATTCTTTATTTTTATTTATATTAAGAACTAATATTTGCTATAAATAATATGATTAATACTCTGACAACGAATTTATCCAATGTATAAAACGAAACTTCCAATGGCTTTTGCAACTCTAACCTTCCCAACCACGATTTTTCTTTTGTTTTTTAGGTATTTTATTGTAAAAAAAAAAATACCTGAAAAATTGTCAGTTCTTAATTTATTAAAAAATTAAAAAGATAGAACTAGATAAATAAATAGTGGGATTCCTTCGTTTCTATGGTTTCTTCTTTGTTTTAAACGGTGAGATATTTTCTATACACCGGAGCTATTCACTTAATTTCATCATCTTTTATTGAGAACTTGTATAGTTCACATTATTATTAGGCTCTACTCAGTAAGTCTCGAAGAGTAATAGGTCTTTCACAACGAGATCTACTTAGATAAAGTAACGATATTTAAGGAAGAAAATTAGCTGAGATGGCTGACCCTTTTAGTCCGTTTTTGTAACCTTTCTTTTAGTATTTGCCCCGCTTAATGGATAACCTTTTGGCACCACCGGAGAATTTCGTCTCAACTTAAAGTAAGGTCAGTTGATTTGCACTAATAGAAACCATAAACTTTCTACCCAATAGATACCTTGGACAATTTGTTTTTTGTGTTTAAGCTTCCAATTAGAATCTAAACGAGTCGCACATACACCCTAGTACACGTTCCTCGACGCTGAGGGCATCTCTTAAGAGCGGGGGATTTTGTGAAATTTCTTATAGGCTGTCTTGTATTTCTAATAAGTTGTTTAATAGTTGGCATCGTAGATCATATTTATCAAATAGAAGGACTGGTTTAGATTGATCCTAACCGACTGATTAGTGAAATCCATATTCAGATAAGAGTAACCCCTACAACATCAACAAGTCCATAGGTTCTTGCTTCTGTTGGTGACAAAAAAAGGTCTCGTTCTATGTCTTCACTTATGACCCAATGTGGTTTGCCTGTTCTTTGAGCATAAACCTCGATGAGGTTTTCACGCATTTTCAGTAACTCGTCTACTTCCATCAATGCGTCTCCTGTTTGAGTCTCAAAAAAAGTACTCAAAGGTTGATGCATCATTACCCTGATAATATAAAACAAGTCCCTTTTGGTTGCCTAAAAAAGCGAAGACAATTGAGACAATTGAAAACCGTACAGGCACTTTTTGATTATTGCATACGGCTAATAAATTAAACTAATAAAAAACCCACTCGATTTATTAAGGAAATAAAGAAAAGAGAAAAAAAGAATCAGGATTAGATAAATGATCAAAATGCCACCCTTCCTTTCAGAAACGTTTAAAATTATTATGATGGCTCCGTTGCTTTCTGTGATTTTCATTTTGTTTTTACTTTTTGTCTATAGCAATCCCAAAGTTTCGTTTTCATCCACTCAAAATGAATTTTTTGTAAGGAAACCCAAGTCTTAAATCTTCATTACTATATCGAAAGAAATAAAAGGTTTGTGACACTCAAACGGACTTCCGAAAAGACCTTTTTGTTTTTATACTACTCTCTCGATACATAATCAAATAGTTTGAAAAGAAAGCTAAACTTTTCATATCGAATTCAAAGTGCCATGCTATTTTTACTTAATTAGAATATATTAAAGAAGGCATAGTATTCTTCTTGATTTTGTGAAAAAACTCTTTGGCGCTAAGCGTGAGGGAATGCTAGACGTTTGGTAATTGTTCCCCCAACTAGGAGAAAACATGCCATAGAAGCGGCTATTCCGACGCATATTGTTTGGGTATCTGGTCGTACAACTTGCATACTATCATAAATAGCCAATCCAGATATTATTCCTCCGCCGGGAGAGTTTATAAAAAAAAAAATATCCTTGGGATCATCCTGAATACCAAGATAGATAAAAAGACCTGCAAGTTGATTCCCAATCTTAGTATTTATTGCATGAGTTAAAAAAAGGCATCGTTCGCGATAAAGTCGGTTGTTTAGGGTAAAATATTTCCCTTTCGGAACCGTACACGCGCCTTTTGATACATACGGTTCAACAAACTTTTGAAAATGAATCAATATATAGATTCTAGTCCATTTCTGTTTTTTAAAATGGGCCTTTTGGTCACTTAACATATTGAGTGAACTTCTCATTGATTTATTGTTTCATCGAGATTTAATCCAAATTCCAATGTTATTTTCTTGTTCCTGAATGAGTTTAGTTTTGTATAGGTTTTTGCTCTTCTCCGGGTAAAAATTCACCCAATTTTTTATTTGTCTATATAGAACAAATAAATTCTGATTGCCTCTATTTTTATCACTTTTTATTTTCAAGTCTTTTTAAGTTTTCAAAGTCTAGGTATTTTTTAGGGTAAAAGTGAAAATCATCGATATCTTACCAAGTGGCTTTTGTAAACGGAGCTTGAATACTTCAAGTTTTTCGTACAACCATAATAACGACTGGTATTCAATTTCCCCAACAAAAGCTATGATTGCACTTCACGCTCCAATTTTGGGAAAATTCCCTGGATTTATTTTTGGTGAAAAGGGGCTATCTCGATCGGGCGAGATATGGGGAAAGTCCCAACCGACTCAATTTATCTGCCAAGCCGCACTATATATCAATCCACACTTGACCTGTATCTTCGTCATATAGAAAACGTACTCTTGGAACACCAATGGGCATAAATTTCAATAAAAAAAACTCTCAAAATTCACTTTGATATGGAGACGTCAAAATAACACAAAAATAGGGTTTTATTGGCCTTAGTTAGAATAGTGGTTTTTTAGACAAACAATAAAGGCTCGATTCTTAAGAATAGATATCTAACTTAAAAAGTATTTTCCAAGGGCAAGGCAAGAAAGTTATGTATCGTCTCCTTCTCTTTGATCAAGAGGTATCTTCATGGGTTTACCTTGGTATCGTGTCCATACAATTTTATTGAATGATCCTGGTCGATTGCTTTCCGTTCATATTATGCATACAGCTCTGGTTGCTGGGTGGGCTGGTTCGACAGCTCTATATGAATTAGCGGTTTTTGATCCTTCTGACCCGATTCTTGATCCAATGTGGAGACAGGGTATGTTTGTTATACCGTTTATGACTCGTTTAGGAATAACCACTTCGTGGGCCGGTTGGGATATAACAGGAGGACCGATAACGACTCCGGGTTTGTGGAGTTACGAAGGTGTCGCTGGAGCACATATTTTTTTTTCTGGCTTATGCTTTTTGGCAGCTATATGGCATTGGGTCTATTGGGATTTAGAAGTTTTTTGTGATCAACGTACAGGAAAACCTTCTTTGGATTTGCCCAAGATCTTTGGCATTCATTTATTTCTCGCAGGGATAACGTGCTTTGGGTTTGGTACATTTCATGTAACAGGTTTGTATGGGCCTGGAATCTGGGTCTCAGACCCTTATGGCTTAACAGGAAAAGTACAAGCGGTCAATCCAGCCTGGGGCGTAGAAGGTTTTGATCCATTGGTTCCAGGAGGAATAGCTTCGCATCATATTGCAGCCGGGACTTTGGGTTTATTAGCGGGCCTATTCCATCTGAGTGTTCGCCCACCCCAACGGTTATATAAGGGATTGCGTATGGGAAATATTGAAACCGTCCTTTCTAGTAGTATTGCTGCTGTTTTTTTTGCAGCTTTTGTAGCTGCCGGAACTATGTGGTATGGTTCAGCAACTACTCCAATTGAATTATTTGGGCCTACCCGTTATCAATGGGATCAGGGATATTTCCAACAAGAAATATATCGCAGAATTAGTGCGGGACTAGCCGAAAAACAAAGTTTATCGGAAGCCTGGTCTAAAATTCCGGAAAAATTAGCTTTTTATGATTATATCGGCAACAATCCTGCAAAAGGAGGATTATTTAGAGCGGGCTCCATGGATAAGGGAGATGGAATAGCAATTGGATGGCTAGGTCATCCGATCTTTAGAGATAAAGAAGGACGTGAACTTTTTGTACGCCGTATGCCGACGTTTTTTGAAACATTTCCAGTTATTTTAGTAGACCGCGATGGAGTTGTTAGAGCTGATGTTCCATTTAGAAGGGCAGAATCAAAGTATAGTGTTGAACAAGTTGGTGTAACTGTTGCATTTTATGGTGGTGAACTCAATGAGGTGACTTATAGCGACCCCACTACTGTGAAAAAATATGCGAGACGTGCTCAATTGGGTGAAATTTTTGAATTAGATCGTGCTACATTGAAATCCGATGGTGTTTTTAGAAGCAGTCCAAGAGGTTGGTTTACGTTTGGTCATGCTTCATTTGCCTTGCTTTTTTTCTTCGGCCATATTTGGCACGGTGCTAGAACACTTTTTAGAGATGTTTTTGCAGGTATTAACCCGGATTTAGATGTGCAAGTCGAGTTTGGAGCATTCCAAAAATTGGGAGATCCAACTACAAGAAAACTGGGAGTCTAACATTTCATTTATCATATTACTTCTGGTTTTTTTTTATGAACTCCGAATCTGAAACCGGTCAAGAAAGTTATATATAATTCGAAATCATGATCAAATTTATGGAAGCAGTGGTTTATACATTCCTTTTAGTCTCGACTTTAGGCATTATATTCTTTGCTATATTTTTTCGCGAACCGCCTAGAGTACCAATGAAAAAGATAAAATAATTTTTTCCTCTATGAAGTTGAGGTAATTAAGTACTCCAATATGGGTCGACTTATTACTTCAACTCGTTTCCATGTTCTTCAAAAGGATCTCTTAGTTGTTGTGAAGGTTGTCCAAACGCAGTATATAGGGCGTATCCAGTAAAACTCATAAGTAAACCCGATAAAAAGAGAGTGACGAGGGTTGCTAGTTCCATGGTATTTATTAGTGCCATATTATTATTCGTTAATTATTATATAAATTTTATAATTTAAATTGATTTACAACAGAATGGTATAAAAAAAATAGATTTGCTAAAAAAATAAAGAATCAATAAAATAGGATTTATGGCTACAAAAATTATTGAGAACCGTCCAAAACGAACCACTATAAGTAATTTATTAAAACCATTGAATTCAGAATATGGTAAAGTAGCTCCTGGGTGGGGAACAACTCCCTTGATGGGTGTTGCAATGGGTCTATTCGCGGTATTTTTATCTATTCTTTTGGAAATTTATAATTCTTCCGTTTTATTAGACGGAATTTCAATAAATTAAAAGCTATTCAAATAGGCTTTGCTTTTTAATGGAAAAAGGTTTTCAAATTTTAAACACTTTTTTCTTTTCAATTTGGCAGTTCGATCGCGGCATTTTTTGATTTCTTTCATTTCCGGAATATGAGTGTGTGACTTGTTAAAGTGGATCCAATTGCTAGTACCTAGACTTTTGTTCTCGTGCTTAAAAATTTTTCTACTTCGTCAGATACGACTTGTAGTCTCTGAAACACAAATATAGATTGGAAACTATGATTAATTCACTATTTAGACCTCGTACCGGGGTTCCAAAATACGTTGTAAAAATATTTGGACACTAGAATATAAAAAAAGGATCTATTTTTTTCTGAAAAATTCTCGAAGTGAAAAGAAAAAGGTTCTTACTCAGGGAATCCTGACTTCCGTTTAGGTTTTGTATTGAATCATCAATCATCGTGGTTTGAAATTAAGAAATCTGCGGTTTTATTCAATGCATAAGGTCTTAACAAAGCAATTTCTATCCAAGAAAATAAAGCACAAATAAATGTAAAAAAGAACGGATAAGGAAAGAGCAAATTCAAAACGCCCGTCAAAATGACGAATGAGCTAACTTGATATTTTAGTAGTAATGCCATAAAAATAATAAATACTTAATAAATTTAAATCGTAAGTTTAATTAAATTTAATTTAGTATTGGGGCATTTTTGCTTGAGCTGTACGAGATGAAAGTTTCATATACAGTTCTCGGAGGGGGATTCAACCTATCTCAATAATGTAAATAGAGTATATAATTGGTTCGAAGAACGCCTGGAGATTCAGGCGATTGCGGATGATATAACTAGTAAATATGTTCCTCCCCACGTTAATATTTTTTATTGTTTAGGTGGAATTACCCTAACGTGTTTTTTAGTACAAGTAGCTACTGGATTTGCTATGACTTTTTACTACCGTCCGACCATTAATGAAGCTTTTGCTTCTGTTCAATATATAATGATTGAAGCTAATTTTGGTTGGTTAATCCGATCAGTTCATCGATGGTCGGCAAGTATGATGGTATTGATGATGATCCTTCATGTCTTTCGCGTTTATCTCACGGGTGGATTTAAAAAACCTCGTGAATTAACTTGGGTTACGGGTGTGCTTCTGGCTGTATTAACCGCATCGTTTGGCGTAACAGGTTATTCTTTACCTTGGGACCAAATTGGTTATTGGGCAGTGAAAATTGTAACAGGTGTACCCGAAGCTATTCCTCTAATAGGATCCCCTTTGGTAGAACTTTTACGTGGAAGTGCTAGTGTGGGACAATTTACGTTGACTCGTTTTTATAGTTTACACACTTTTGTATTGCCGCTTATTACTATTGTATTTATGTTAATGCACTTTCTAATGATACGTAAACAGGGGATTTCGGGTCCTTTATGAGAAAACTCTATTGACTTATTGCCGATCTCTAATTTATAAATTTCTCACTTGGAAGAGCAGTACTGTATAGTTCTTGGCTAGAAATTTTTATTTTAAGTATTTGAGCATGAATAGTTGAAAGGTGAAGGGAATAAGATAAAAACGGATTATGGGAGTGTGTGACCTGAATTATTGATGTGTCTATGTAGAGATATACCTGCCACATTGGAATTGGGTATCACCAATCAAATGTGTCTTTGTTCCAAATTCGCGCATAAGCCCTATGTGAGATCTAAGCTGGTTCGCTTCAAGAGATTTTTTCGATGATCTCATATAAAAATCCTGTTGTATATGAGCAGGCTCCGTAAAATCTCTTTTTAAAAAGGAAATCAAAATAATAAATTATAGTATGTAAATGTAGTTATTTCCTATACATTGGCTTCATCTAGATAATACTATCGGAGTAAAATAAGAGATCTAACGAAGAACATAAGTTAGACTTTTTTAGGAACAGGGAAACCTTTTTTGTTTATTGTAACTTATAAAAGGGTTTGCAATCAATACAAATTTAATAAGGTGTGAGACGACCCAAAAAGCACGGGCGCTTATAGCCTACTTGGGGCTTGAGTATTTACTTGGAAAAACAAATTTTTTTTACAATTTCGATAGCCTTAATGATCGAGCTTGTCTATGAATAGTTATAGAAAGTGATTTAATTTTTTTCATTTTTAGTATTGCTCGAGCTGGATGATGAAAAATTATCATGTCCGGTTCTCTCGGAGGATGGATCTAGCAGATTTCACCTATCCCAATAACAAAAAAACCTGACTTGAGCGATCCTTTCTTAAGAGCTAAATTGGCTAAAGGGATGGGTCATAATTATTATGGGGAGCCTGCCTGGCCAAATGATCTTTTATATATTTTTCCAGTTGTCATTATGGGTACTATTGCATGTAATGTCGGCTTAGCGGTTCTAGAACCCGCAATGCTTTGCGAACCGGCTGATCCTTTTGCGACCCCTTTAGAAATATTACCAGAATGGTATTTCTTTCCTGTATTTCAAATACTTCGTACAGTACCTAATAAGATATTAGGTGTTTTTTTAATGATTTCAATACCTACAGGATTATTAACAATACCCTTTTTAGAGAATGTTAATCAATTCCAAAATCCATTTCGCCGTCCAGTATCTACTAGTATTTTTTTGATTGGTATCGCAGTTTCCTTTTGGTTGGGCGTTGGAGCAACATTACCTATTGAAAAATCCCTCACTTTAGGTCTTTTTTAAATTGTGAAAAACCACAGCCTCTGTATCTAGGGTAACCTTATTTTTATTTCAAAGTTTTCCCTAGATACTTAACTTCATAGTTTATTTAATTTTGAGTTCTTTATTTAGATAAGTCTATAATAAATCGGTGTGTTCATTTCTTTTTAAATCAAGTATAAAATGTTTTCTTAAAATCCAAAAATATTTTTTTTATCTATTCTAGATTAAAATGTTCTAGTTTCAAAAGATCGTCTTGTCTTTTATTTAAACGGTCTAACAATGTAAATCTATTTGACTTTTTTCAAGCAATTCTAGATATTGGGAGATAAGTCTAATTGATCAATAAAAATTATTTCTTTTTTTCCATTGCCATAACGACAATTCCTATTTTGAATTAAAGTATGTATAGTGTAACTTTTATTGTTATAAGGTCGGGTCCTTTTTTTTTTTTTAATAGCCACAACTTCTCTCTCGTTTTAATCCAAGACAGAAATCAATGGGTTACGTAAAAAAAAAGATCTAAATTGTGTGCTGTTACCTGGGGGGGATCTCTTCAGTAGTTACATCTCGAGCGACCTTGCTATAAATAGATTGATCACGAGTTCTAGCAACAAAACTTTATCAATGTAGTTTTTTCAAATGTATTCAAATATCATGTACCCCATTTTTGCAGACGCTTTTGTAGGCATTCTCAAAAATTACACTTGTTATATGTGCAACCAAAGTTTTTTGCATCACAATGTCTATTGTGTTAGTTTGACCTTTCAGTAAGTGCAGACAAAATAAAGCAACCATAAGAAAAGAATTTACTATATCTTTCTAAATTCCACATATTTCCTTTTGAGTGTCCCAGCAGTATAAACTGTGATTTTCTCTCAAACCATCACATAATTAAGACTGATTGAGTACTAAATTCTTTTTTCTCTCTATACACGTCGTTTTTTCGGAGGTCTACAGCCATTATGTGGCATAGGAGTTATATCCAGTATCAACTCTAATCGTATACTGCTTCGACGAATCGCTCGTAATGCTGCGTCTCTTCCGAGACCGGGGCCCTTTATTAAGACGTCTGCTTCGCGCATACCTTGGTTTACTGCCGTACGGATCGCATTTGTTGCTGCGGTTTGCGCAGCAAAGGGTGTCCTTCTTGTAGTTCCTTTGAATCCTGCACTGCCTGCAGAGGCCCACGAAACTACGTGCCCTCGTATATCTGTAACAGTGACTATAGTATTCTGTAAACTGGCTTGAATATGAATTATTCCTTGTGGTATTCTACGCGTATTCTTACGTAAACGAAGACGTCCATTTCTACGCGAACTGATTCTCGGGATTAATTTTGCCATGTTTTATTATCCCTGTCCTTGTTTATGTCTGCGGTTTGAACAAATTACTAAAATTCGTCCTACTCGCCGGATTAATCGACATTTATCACAGATTTTCCGAACAGAGGCTCTTTTTTTCATAGTTTAAACTCCTTAATTTTAAAGCTTATTTAATCCGAGGAAAATATACATTATTTTATTTTATTTATTTTAAATCAATTTAATATTTAAATAAATAAATAAAAAAAGAATAAAGGATCTACCATATATAACACAAAATTTCCCCCCCGATTCCTTCTAGTCGGGCCTCTCGGTCTGTAAGTATACCATGTGATGTAGAAAGAATTACAATTCCTATTCCACCTAAAATTCTAGGGATTCTTTTAGACTTAGAATAGATTCGTAGACCGGGTCGACTTATTTGTTTTAAATTTAAAATATTCGTAAAAGGTCTTTTTTCAGTCTTTCTATGTCGCAAAGTTAAAACCAAAAAATCTTTTCCCTTTTCTTGGTGTTTTCGTACGTTTTCCAGAAAACATTCTCGTAAAAGTAGTTTTACAATCTTTTCAGTAATATTAGTGGAAGGAATTTTAACCAATTTTTTTCCATCCATATTCGCATTTCGTATAAAAGTTAATAGCTCAGCAATAGTGTCTATACTCATGATGCATGTGAATTTAGTAGGTTCAAGAATTTTATACTAGCAACATGCTTTTTTTCACTTTTACTTTATTTTAGTAAAATAAAGTTATATACGTGAGACAGATTTTACTCAATTTTCAAGTGATAAAGAGATTTATTTTAAGTTCGTAAATTTAGATTCAAAAATCTTTTATAATACTTCGGGAGCTAAGGAAACTATTTTATTAAAATTTAATTTTCTCAATTCTCGGGGGATTGCACCAAAAATTCTGGTCCCCATTGGATTTCCTTCTTTATCAATAATCACTGCGGCGTTGTCGTCATATCGTAGTATAATCCCATTGTTACGTTTCAGTTCTTTACGGGTCCGCACAATTAAGGCTCTGACGACTTCAGATTTTTCAAGAGGCATATTAGGTACAGCTTCCTTTATAACAGCAACAATAATGTCACCAATATGAGCATATCGACGATTGCTAGATCCGATTATTCGAATACACATTAATTTTCGAGCCCCACTATTATCTGCTACATTTAAATGCGTTTGAGATTGAATCATAGTATTTCTTACTCTGTTTTTTACCATTTACCAATACAACGGGCGAAGAAAAAAAGAAATATTTTGTGTCAACAAATTTACGAAGAAACCTGTCCTTTTTGTTTAAATTATCCATTATTTGATTTATGAAAAAATGAATTGAGTTCTTATGGGCATTTTTGATGCTGCGATGGCAATAGCTCTTCTGGCAATATTCTTTGTTACGCCATCTATTTCATAAAGTATTCGCCCGGGTTTAACAACAGCTACCCAAAATTCTGGAGATCCTTTTCCCGAACCCATACGTGTTTCAGCTGGTCGTACAGTAACTGGTTTATCAGGGAATATACGGACCCATATTTTACCTCCCCGACGCGCATTTCGTGTCATTGCCCGTCGACCTGCTTCGATTTGTCTAGATGTTATCCAAGCGGGTTCAAGTGCTTGAAGTCCGTATTTACCGAAACAAATATGATTACCTCGAGAAGAAATCCCTTTCATTCTTCCTCTATGTTGTTTACGGAATCGAGTTCTTTTTGGGTTATAGTTGATGTGTGTTTTATTTCATCTCTACTACAGAACTGGACGTGAGAGTTTCTTCTCATCCAGCTCCTCGCGAATTATGATATAGTAGGATTTCAAAATTGAGCTTTTTTTTACTAAAACAAAGTTTCGCGGGCGAATATTGACTCTTTTAATTTCTAAATCAGTTTGAGCGCTAGCTATTGATTTCGAACTATATAAATTGCTTTTCGGTTCATTTCGCCATCCCAACTTAATGAATCTGTTCAATAAACTATTTTGCTTTTATTATATTGAATATTGACAATTCACAAGTTCTCTCGTTCCCATCACTTCGTACTTAAATGATTAGGTCTAAATTTTACAATGGAGCTTGACTTATTAGATAATAGACGAATAAAATGCGGTATTTAGCCATTTTTCTTAGTCTTTCGTGGCTTCAAGCTCTTTCTTTTTATAAATTTTAAGTATTTATGCTTTATTACACTGCCGAATTTTGCTAGACCTTACATATTGGAATTTTTGATTCTTGAGCTTTTTTTTAACTTTCTTTCTGCTTTCCAACTTACTCCACATCTTTTTTTCAGTTTATTTTGCTTAAGTAAAAAATAAATAGACTAACATAGTCATAGAAGCAAAATAAAAAGTAAAAAGTAATAATAAGATAATTATATAACCGTAACTATAATTAATAAAATATAAATATTTTTTTTTATAAAAAATATGGTAGTTGCTATAAAGATATTACCAATACTCATATCTTGACTGGTTCGATTTTTTAGATCCAGATAATCCGAAATTGATGAGCTTATTATGAATTTAGATTTTATTCTAAAATTTCAAAAGTTAACGAGTCACACACTAAGCATAGCAATAAAAATTCAAAAAAAAATTACTTTTTATTGAACCCTATAAAATTTATTATTTTCACATAAATTTGTTTAATAAAAAATAGAAGTTTATTTGGTTTCATCCACAAATATCCAAATTTTTATACCCAAGACCCCATAGATAGTTCGAACTGGATAAGAACAATAATCAAAAGTAGCACGAATAGTTTGTCGAGGAACTCTTCCTTCCCTAATCCATTGTACACGTGCAATGTCTTGTCCATTAAGGCGACCTGCAATCTGTACTTGAATTCCTTTTGTATCTGCTTCTTCCGCTAATTCAATAGCTTTTTTCATTGCTTGGCGAACCGAAACTCTATTTTTTAATTGTCCGCCGATAAATTTGGCAAGAATTTTAGGATTGCTATAAGGTTTTTTAATTCTTGTGATAACAATATTCAATTTTCGGTTTCCACAATTCAACTCTTTTTGTAAAATTATTTGTAATTCTTCCAGTCCATGGGGTCTATTTTCTAGTAACAATTTCGGAAATCCCATCAAAATTATCACTTCGATTAGATCAATTCGTTTGTAAATAGAGATACGTGCAATTCCCTCGACCCCGGAGGGTGATATCCTCATATTTTTTATGTAGTTTTTTATAAAAGTTCGGATTTTTTGATCTTCTTGTAAACTTTCCGAATACGTTTTTGGTTGTGAAAACCAAATTGAATAATGCTCTTGGTTTGTACCAAGTCTCAAACCAAGTGGATTTATTTTTTGTCCCATAAACCCCTTATATTCAAATATAATTTAGTGAGAGGATTTTTTGCCTTTTTTGGCTCTACTGATTCAGTAAAGTCGAAAGAAAGATCTGTTAGTACAATAGTAATGTGGCAGGTTGCTCGTTTTATTCGATAACTCCGGCCGCGAGCTCGAAGTCTTAATTTTTTTACAGCAGGCCTCTCATTTACTTCGGCTTTACTAATAACTAAATTTTCCTTATTTGAAGCTAAAGTGGAACTAGCGTTTGATGCTGCCGAATAAACTAATTTAAAAATACGAGAAGTGGCCCGATAGGGCAAAAGTTCTAATATAAGAAGGGTTTCTGCATAGGAACGCCCGCGAATTTGATCGATTACCCTACGAGCTTTATCAGCTGATATGGAGATATTTTGACTGAAAGCATAAACTTCTGGGGTGTTTTTATTTTGCATCTGGTACATAAAATTTTCCTCTTACTAATTGAAGTAGAATTATAGAACGATTTCTTAGTATTAAAATAATATTCATCGCCGAGATTTATTATCACTTTTTTCATGCCCACGGAAATTTAAAGTGGCTGCGAATTCTCCCAATTTATGTCCTACCATATCATCCATTATATAAATAGGTAAATGCTCTTTTCCATTATGGATCGCAATAGTATGGCCAATCATTATTGGGATAATTGTAGATCCCCGAGACCAAGTTATTATTATTTCTTTTTCAGCTTTTCTGTTAAGCTTATTTATTTTTTTTAATAAATTATTAGCGACAAATGGATTTTTTTTTAGTGAATATGTCATAGTTTATTCCTCATTTCTTTTTTATCTTCTTTCTCATATCATAATAATTTTATTGTATCTTTAACTTGTCTTTAGTTTTAGTTCAGTTTTTTAAAAATTTAAGTTTATTTTTTTCATTACCTTTACTGACGATGACAAAGAATAAACTTGTTGCTGTATTTATTCTTTAGTCTAGTTTTTTTCCCAAGTGTAGGATATCCCCAGGGGGTTCTGGGTTGTTTTCTACCAATAGGGGATCGACCTTCACCGCCTCCGTGAGGGTGGTCTATCGGGTTCATAGCTAGTCCTCTTACGATAGGACGTTTACCCAGCCAACGTTTAACTCCCGCTCTGCCTAAGCTTTTCTGATTCACCCCAATATTTCCCACTTGTCCGACTGTTGCTGAACATTTTTTGGATATAAAACGGAGTTCTCCAGACGGTAATTTTAAAGTGGCGGATTTGCCCTCTTTTGCAATAAGTTTAGCCGCAGCACCTGCTGCGCGAGCTAATTGGCCACCTTTTCCACGTGTTATTTCTAGGTTATGCAGAGATGTACCCAAAGGTATTTCATTCAAAGGTAAAGAATTTCCAATTTTTATAGAAACCTCTGTACCAGAATTTATTGTATCGCCGATTTGAGCCCCGCGAGGATATAAAATATACCTCTTTTCACCATTTACATAATGTATGAGACAAATGTGTGCATTTCGATTAGGGTCATATTCTATCGTTATGATTTTACCAGAGCTATCTTTTTCATTCCGTTTAAAATTGATTTTACGGTATAAGCGTTTATGACCTCCTCCTCGATGCCTTATAGTAATAATTCCTCTGGCATTACGACCTTTACCACAATGACGCTTTCCCGAGATCAAATTTTTTGATTTTGCTTTACCTGTTCCGTTTCTAGTGCGTATGCTTGTAGGCTCAATTTTGTATAATTTTATTATCATAATGTTTAAGTAATTTTCTTCTGAATTCTTTATTTTTTATTTTAGCAGATTGTCTTTTATTTCTAATTATTCTCAGAGATGACTCATAAAATACTTTCGCAATTCTTTTGATTTTAATGGACTTTATTGCTGCAAATTAACGGAACGCCTTTATTTCTAATAACAGATTAATGGACTTTATTGCTGCAAATTAACGGAACGCCTTTATTTCTAATAACCTAAAAAGAATCTTAGTAATTCCATAACTTTTTAGTTTATGTAAATAGATAGCGTGCATCCAGTAGGAATTGAACCTACGACTTCGCCAATTATGAGTTGGGCGCTTTAACCACTTAGCCATGGATGCTTAAAGAGGACCTTTAAAGATAGAGATAGGATTTGTAAAATATTATAATAGAAACAAATATAAATCGTTGCAATTTAGTAATCAGAGTTCAACATGTCTGCGTAATAGAAATCCATACCTAACTGGTATCATAAAACACGTTTTAATTTGAAAAATCAATGTTTTCAAATATCAAATCAAATAAAGTAAAAAAACTCGGGAGGTTTACATAGGCATGAAAAAACAAAATCGCAAATTTGGTCTTTTCGAATTGAAAGAGATAATGAGAGAGATCAATAAGTCTAAATATTTCTTAGATTCATGGACCCAATTTTATTCAATGGGATCCTTTATTCACATTTTTTTCCGCCAAGAACGTTTTTTAAAACTCTTTGATCCGCGAATTTTGAGTCTCCTACTTTCACGCAATTTACCGGGTTCAACAAGCAATCGATATTTTACGATCATAGTAGTTGTAGTGGGGATCCTTATATATCGCATGAACACTCAAAATATGGTTGAACAAAAAAACCTCTATTTGAAAAGATTTTTCCCTCTCCCGTTTACTTACACTCATGATCAAGCCCGTGGATTAACTAAAATGAGTATTTGGCTCCTTTCTTTTCCAAAAGGAAAAACTCTATCTGAAAATTATTTACTGAAACCGAAAGAAAATACTGAGGTTCTGCCAATAACAAAAGTGCGGTGGAGGAACTTGATGGAGAATCGTAGTTTTCATGAAATGGTTGCCGGAAGTGATATCTTATTCAAAGAAAAAGCGCTCCAATCTCTTGAGTTTCCGTTTGTATATTATCTAGATGACAAGGACCCTAATTCGGAATCACGATTCAAAATCTTAGTGAAAAGTTGGATTTCTTATCTTATGCCTGCTTTTCGTGAAAAAATACCACAAGAAGGGCTCAAGTCAAATAGGATTGAGCATGTTTCTGATCTCTTCTCGAGAAAAGGGGGGACGCAAAATTGTACTCAATTTTATCGGTGGCAATTCCACCAAGATCTCTTCTTTCATTGGGGAAATGATAGGCCCAAATCCTATTTTTTTTGTAGTAATATGAGGTTAAACAAGGATCGTTTTTTTAGCAAGGGGCGGAATATATGGTCAAATCTTCAGTCTGCTTCCACAAGATCAAGATCTCATTTTGTTCAAGGAAAGAATTCGAGGACACTCAAAAGATCCTCTGATCAACCGATAGACCTTTTTGATTCCCTTCAGAATGAGAATTCGGAATATTCTGGATTGATTCATCAAAAAAATCTTCAACAACGAAAAGAACGAGCAAGTTCTTGGGATCCTTCCTTTCTTGAAACGGAACGCGAGAAAAATATGATTTCTCAGCGGTTTCCGGAAAAAATGGAACATTTTCGGACAAGATTCCTTGGTTCTTTTTGCTCTGAGAGATGTTCAGAACTATATATAACGTCGACTCCGATTGAGAGGGCCACTAAAGATCCTCACTTTGCGAAGAAACCTCTTTGTTTTGTCCGGCGAGCGGAAAAGAAAGAAATACTTCATTTATTCAAAATCATTCTTTATTTACAAAAGACTGTCTCAATTCATTCTATTTCATCAGATCTGGCAAAAAAAAATCGTTTAGTTCAGCGATTCTATTTGAAAGTCGAAGAGATCTTGCAAGAAAGAGCAGATCTATGGACTCTATTAATAAGCGAGCCGGATATGGTGTATCATAAGGAATTTTCTTTTTATCTTAATAATAGTGATTTGGGATTAGATCAAACAAGATTATTGAATGAGATATTAAACGATAGGGCTGAATTAAAAAAGAAATCTTTATGGGTTTGGTCTCGTTATCAACAATGTTATCCGGAAACTAATTCTTTTGTTACGCGAGTCAGACAAAAAATGGTGGGTTTTGTTAGTCAAAATAGAATGAAATTGATTCGGCAATATCAATGGAGTCAAAACATCTCTTTTTATATACTAAATCTATTCAATAGATCCAATCGGAATCAAATTCCAAGAGAGCAAAAAGTAACAGCTCTTCTCAATTATCGAACTCGAATGAACTCTAAAATCAAAAAGGATTATAACAAATGGTCAAATAGCATAAAGATTTTACAGGAACAGTTTGAACATTTCCTTTCTGAGCAGAAAAACTTTTTTCAAGTCCAAAAGAGTCGTTTTGAAGGCACGTTTGAAGTTATGTTTGAAATCATGCAAGTCAAGTTTGGTGAATTACGTGTTTTTTTTATTCGATTTCCTGGTAAATTACGTGTTTATATTCTTGAAAAATGGAGTTATTGGTCTGAGGTTCGTAAGTACGTAGAGAAAAAAGTACAAAAAAGGGTATATAAGTTAATTCCTTATCTGTTGGACAAACTTTCCAAGGCACTTCGGTCCTTCTTTTCGCCACATTCGCTTGTTGGTTTGTTTACTAAGATATTTGGTTTTGCGACTCAATTTCTTTTCTTTTGGGCTAATTCACTTCTTTTTTACTGTGTAAGTTTAGGGAATACCCCGATTCAGAGATCCGAAATTTATATCTATGAATTGCAAGGGCCAACTCATAAACTTTGTAATCAGTTGTTAGAATCTAAAATGGTTCATTTAAAAAGACTGAACCCCTTTTTGGTGGAAGAGTCGAGTCCTTCCAACTTCGTCGTAAATGGAGCAATGACATCACTTAATAAGCTACCAAAGCGGATGATTGACTCATTACATACTCGAACCAAATATTTCTATAAAAAGGATTCCGATTTTTTTAAAATCTTCCACGATCAAGAAAATTGGTTGAACCCCGCGAATCCATTTCAAAGAAGTTCATTAATATATTCTTTTTATAAAGCAAATAGACTTCGATTCTTGAATAATCCGGCCTGCTTTTGGTTCGATTGTAAGACAAGATTTCCATTTTCTGTGGAAAGGACTTGGAATACTCATTTCAATTTTCTTTATGGACAATTTCTGAATAGCTTATTCCTTCGTAAGAAAATAGTTTCTTTGTGCGGGGGTAAAAAGCATATAGGTACTAGTTCACCAATCGAGGCACAAGTAGATGTAAAATTGATATCTCAGGATTTTCACTCCGATCCAGTCATTGGTAGAGCTATTTATTCGATCATAGATACTTCTGCAACACCTCTAACAGAGACACAAATAGTCAATTTGGAAAGAACTTCTTGTCAACCTTTTTTAGATCTGAATATGAATCTATCTTATTCCGAAGCAAAAAACGTTTATGAGTTTCCCAATTTCATTTCAAAGATGGGTTTGAGTCATAGTCCCTATTCAGAATCTATTCATTTTGATCAAAAAGAAAAAGGAACAAGTTTTCAAAGAGATAGTTTTTTTTCTCTTTTATCAGAAAAATGGAATTTATTTCAAAGATATTTGCCAAGCTTTTTTACTTTAGCAGGGTACAAATATATAAATCTGATATTTTCAGACCTAGTGTCAAGGGTTTTGGCTTTATCATGGCGAATTCTTCAGATCGAATTAGGGAAAATGCCATTTTTTATAACAATCGAGAGCTTGAGGAAGGGGGGGTTCAATAACTTTCTTCTGGGTATAGAAATAATTCATCGAAATACTTCGGTAAAGATGTTCTATTTAAAAACTTTCTTTGTGCTTTTTGTTGGGTATCTCATTACTATGCATCTTTTCTTTGTTTCGCGAACATTTATTAAGTTACATAAAAAATTAAAAAGTTTAAACTCTTTTATGAGTTCCTCATCTAGGATTGAGGTTCGAAAACTTTTAGATAAGTATCCTATGTCTGAACCAAATGATTTTTGGTTAAAGAATCTGTTCAGCGATATTATGACTCGAATTGCTTTTTCTATCAATGTAAGAAAGCTAAGTCATATAAGTCATACAAGTAAAGATATCTATTCCTTGCTCAGAAAAAGAAAAAACGTGAACTGGGAGTGGATTGATGATCAAATTGAATCCTGGGTCGCGAACACTAATTCGATTCATGAGGAAGAAAGCAAATTTTTGGTTCAGCTAGCCACATTAACCACAGAAAAAAGCGTTCTATTGAGTCTGACTCATAGTGATCATTTATCAAAGAATGACGCTGGTTATCAAATCCTTGAACAACCGGGAGCACTTTACTTACGAGACTTAGTTGACATTCAGCAAAAGCATTTAATGAATTATGAGTTCAATACAGCCTTTTTAGCAGAAAGACGTATATTCCTTGCTCATTCTCAGACAATCACTTATTCACAAAGGGCTCATTTCCCATCTCGCGGAAAACCCTTTTCGCTACGCTTAAACTTATCTCCCTCTAGGGGTAGTTTAGTTATAGGTTCTATCGGAACTGGACGATCCTATTTGGTCAAAACCCTAGCGACAAACTCCTATCTTCCTTTCATTAAGATATTTGTGAACAAGTTACTGGACAAGAATCCTCCTAAATTTCTTTCTGATATCGATAGGGTGGAGAATAGTGACAATATTGATCCTAGTTACGATATCGATAGGGTGGAGAAGAGTGACAGTATTGATGACGAGATCGGTCGTGACCTTGCTACGGAGCTGGATCTGCTCACTTGGAATGCGCTAACTACGGATAGTGAGATTAAGGCTCAAATTGACCGATTGTATATAACTCTTCAATTTGAATTAGCAAGAGCAATGTCTCCGTGCATAATCTGGATCCCAAATATTCATGATCTGGATGTGAATGAGGCAAATTCCTTATCCCTCGGTCTATTAGTGAACCAGCTATCCAGGGATTGTGAAAGATGTTCTCCTAGAAATAATCTTGTTATTGCTTCGACTCATCTTCCCCAAAAAGTGGATCCCGCTCTAATAGCTCCGAAAAAATTAAATACGTGTATTAAGTTACGAAGGCTTCTTAGTTCACAACAACGAAAGTCCTTTTTCATTCTTTCATATACGAGGGGATTTCACTTGGAAAAGAAAATGTTCCATACTAACGAATTTGGGTCCATAACTATGTGGCCCAATGCACGAGATATTGTAGCACTTACCAATGAGGTCCTATCGATTAGTATTACACAGAAGAAATCAATTATAGACACTAATACAATTCGATCCGCTCTTC